TATGATATGCCTTCCCTATAAAGGACCAGAAATACCTTGCTTACGTATCATTGGAAAGTGCATTAACATAAATACAGCAGTAAGCAGAGGCAGTACAAAGGTATGTAAACTATAAAAACGAGTCAAAGTGGATTGCCCCACACTAGCACTTCCACGTAATAACTCCACTAAAGGGGATCCTATTACCGGAATCGCTTCAGGTACACCTGTCACAATTTTGACTGCCCAATAACCGATTTGATCCCAAGGTAAAGAATAACCAGTTACACCAAATGATGCAGTCAATACAGCCAAAACCACACCTGTGACCCAAGTTAATTCACGGGGTTTTTTAAATCCACCTGTGAGATACACACGAAATACGTGCAGGATCATCATTAGAACCATCATACTTGCTGACCATCGATGAACTGATCGGATTAACCAACCAAAGTTGGCCTCCGTCATTATATATTGAACGGAGGAAAAAGCCTCTGTAACGGTTGGTCGGTAGTAAAAAGTCATAGCAAAACCGGTAGCAACTTGTACTAAAAAACAAGTAAGTGTAATTCCCCCTAAACAATAAAATATGTTGACATGAGGAGGAACATATTTACTCGTTATATCATCCGCAATTGCCTGAATCTCAAGACGTTCCTCAAACCAATCATATACTTTATTGAGATAGGTAACTAGTCCGACTCCCCCTCCGAGAACCGTATATGAAAATTTCATCTCGTACGGCTCAAGCAGAAACACACAAATTTTCAACGGATATTAGAAAAAAAGGTTCAAAACTTCATCAGCCACAGGATTGTATCAATTTGCCTTGAAGATATTAAATAAGAAAAATCCAGAATTTCTTCTTTGTGATGATAATGCCAAAAAATCTCAAGTTGGCTCATCTGTCTTTCTTTCCCTTATGTTGATCATTAGAGGCCTCTTGACTTTTCTCTTCCCTATTTTTTATTTATTTTACTAGTAAAATAATAAAAATTTATAGTGGTTTTCTAATAGAAATTATCTTGTTGCGATCCTATGAATCAGTTCAATTAAAACCTTAGATTCATACTAGAGCCACGATGATTGAGTCTCAAGCTAAACAAAAGGCAAGGGTTCTTCGAATAAGAACCGCTTGATGATCATTTATTGAATTGGTGTAATGACTCGACAAAATCGAGAGAAAAAAAAGTTGTCTTTTGGGCAAACAAAATAGGAAAGAAGAAAAATTCTTTTTTTATTAAGAACTACTTGAATTTTTTTTTTTCAGTCTGGTTGCGAGGTCTAAATAGTGAGTATGAATCATAGTTCCATTTTTTTTTTCTTGATCCACTCTATGTATTTCGTGTTCCAGATACTAGAATAAATAATATCCGACGAATTAGAATCATCTTGATAGAGAGAACAGGCCCTTTCTATGTATTATCAATAGGATCACAATTCTAACAAGTCACACACTCATATTCCAGAGATACCAAAACAAAAAAATCCACGGTCGAACTACCAGAATGTCTAGAAATGTGAAGCTTAAAGCAGAAAGACCCTTTTTGGATGGAAAAACTATGACTTCATAGTTTTAGTTAGTAGAAACCTAATTCATTAAAATTCCGTCCAGTAAAACAGAAGAATTATAAATTTCTAAAATGATAGATAGGAATATCGCGAATAAAGCCATTGCAACCCCCATAAAAGGAGTAGTCCCCCAACCCGGAGCGACTTTCCCATATTCCGAATTCAAGGGTTTCAATAAACTACCTGCGCCAGTTCGTTTTGGCCTAGGTCTAGAACTATCTTCAACGGTTTGTGTAGCCATAAATTCTATTTAATCATTGGTGTTGACTTTGTATACTATTCCGTTGTAGTTGTAAATACACGATCTTTATCATAGATCCATTGTAATCTTGAAATTCTATAAAAATGGAAACAGCAACTTTAGTCGCCATCTCCATATCTGGTTTACTTGTAAGCTTTACTGGGTATGCCTTATATACCGCGTTTGGGCAACCCTCTCAACAATTAAGAGATCCATTCGAAGAACATGGGGACTAATTGAAGTAAGAAGTCTCCCAGCTGGGAGACTTCTTACTTCAATTAAATTATTTCATTTTTTAGTCGGAACCTTAGGTGGTTCTCGGAAGAAGATAGCGAAAAAAATTATCCCTAAAGTCGAAACTAAAAGGAACGTATAAACCAATGCTTCCATAGATTCGATCGTGGTTTATTTACAATTATAACTTCCACACCTATTCACTTGTCATTTGGGATTATTTCCCATATAAAAAAAGAAAAAGAGTCAAAGAAAGGACAGGAGATGTTTCCCATATCAAATCAAAAAAAAAAAGAGGTGAAAGATACCATAGCAATGTGGTATCAGATTGTCTGTCTCCTTGTAGTTGGATCCCCAACTTTTTGGAATGTTCCAAATTCCACTTGAGCATCCAAGTCTGGATCAATACCAGCAAAAACATCTCGGAACAAGGTTCGAGCGCCATGCCAAATGTGTCCGAAAAAGAAGAGCAAAGCAAAGGTAGCATGACCAAAAGTGAACCAACCCCTTGGACTGCTGCGAAAAACACCATCTGATTTCAAAGTAGCTCGATCTAATTCAAAAATTTCTCCTAATTGGGCACGCCTCGCATATTTTTTTACAGTAGCAGGATCAGAATAACTTACTCCATTAAGTTCGCCACCATAGAACTCCACCGTTACGCCTACTTGTTCAACACTATATTTGGATTCTGCTCTTCTAAAAGGAACGTCCGCTCTCACAATTCCCTCTTCATCTACCAAAACTACCGGAAATGTTTCAAAAAAAGTAGGCATACGACGTACAAAAAGCTCGCGCCCTTCTTTATCTCTAAAGACGGGATGTCCTAACCATCCAACAGCTATTCCATCCCCATTGTCCATTGAGCCTGCTCTGAATAATCCCCCCTTTGCCGGATTATTACCAATATAATCATAAAAAGCTAATTTTTCGGGAATTTTAGACCAAGCTTCTGATAAACTAAGATTTTCGGCTAACCCATCGCTAACTCTTCGATATATTTCTTGCTGAAAGTATCCCTGATCCCACTGATAACGAGTAGGTCCAAATAATTCGATTGGGGTAGTTGCCGATCCATACCACATAGTTCCGGCAACTACGAAAGCTGCAAAAAAAACAGCAGCGATACTACTGGAAAGTACAGTTTCAATATTGCCCATACGTAATCCTTTGTATAGACGTTGAGGCGGACGGACACTAAGATGGAATAGGCCCGCTAATATGCCCAGTGTACCCGCAGCAATATGATGCGAAGCTATTCCTCCCGGAACGAAAGGATCAAAACCTTCTGCACCCCACGCAGGATTTACAGCTTGTACTTTTCCTGTTAGTCCATAAGGATCGGACACCCATATCCCAGGACCATACAAACCGGTTACATGAAATGCACCAAAGCCAAAACAAGCCACCCCTGCAAGAAATAAATGAATTCCAAAGATCTTGGGCAAATCCAAAGAAGGTTTTCCCGTCCGCTCATCACAGAATATTTCTAGGTCCCAATATACCCAATGCCAGATAGCTGCCAAGAAACACAAGCCAGAAAACACAATATGCGCACCTGCCACACCTTCATAACTCCAAATACCCGGATTCGTTATAGTGCCTCCTGAAATACTCCAACCACCCCACGAATTGGTTATTCCTAAACGAGTCATGAAGGGGATGACGAACATACCTTGTCTCCACATTGGATCCAGAACAGGATCAGAGGGATCAAAAACGGCTAATTCGTATAAAGCCATCGAGCCAGCCCAACCAGAAACTAGAGCTGTATGCATTATATGCACCGAAAGCAATCGACCCGGATCATTCAATACGACAGTATGAACACGATACCAAGGCAAACCCATGGAAATACCCCTTTAGCAAAGAAAAATAGACACGATGTCGTTTTATTTTATCGCATTGGAAAAAACTATCCATATCCTATGTACCTAACCCTTCTAGGGGATTCTGTGTCAGAAAGCGTGAATATTTATTTCATTCCATTAAAAATAAGAAGCCAATTCTGTTTGTAAGAAGAAAGAGAAGCAGATCTATTCTATACTCGATAAGTGCCAATATGCAATGGGTAGCTTGGGCTATTTCGAAAAACGAAGAATAGATCCCTAATCCCTCTTTGTTTATCATTCGAATCACAGATTCCTTTTTCTTTATTCAATCTGTCTTACCTTCCTTATATGTATAATTTTTCAATCTATGTATCATTTCAATCTATGTATTAATAGAATCTATAGTATTCTTATAGAATAAGAAAAAAATGAAGATAATAAACTGCGGATTCTTTCTTTCTCTTCCATTCTTAAGTTTCCATATTAAAGTGTAGTTTTCTTACTTAAATCTAATAATATTAATCTAATATGCCCATTGGTGTTCCAAAAGTACCTTACCGGATTCCCGGAGATGAAGAAGCGACTTGGGTTGACTTATACAATGTTATGTATCGAGAAAGGACACTTTTTTTAGGTCAAGAGATTCGTTGCGAGATCACGAATCATATTACAGGTCTCATGGTATATCTCAGTATAGAAGATGGAATTAGCGATATTTTTTTGTTTATAAACTCCCCCGGCGGGTGGCTAATCTCAGGAATGGCGATTTTTGATACGATGCAAACGGTGACACCAGATATATATACAATATGCCTCGGAATAGCCGCGTCCATGGCCTCCTTCATTCTGCTTGGAGGAGAACCCACTAAACGTATAGCATTCCCCCACGCTAGAATTATGCTTCACCAACCGGCTAGTGCTTATTATCGGGCAAGGACACCAGAATTTTTACTAGAAGTGGAAGAGTTACACAAAGTTCGCGAAATGATCACAAGGGTTTATGCACTAAGAACAGGCAAGCCTTTTTGGGTTGTATCCGAAGACATGGAAAGGGATGTTTTTATGTCAGCAGACGAAGCCAAAGCTTATGGACTTGTCGATATTGTAGGGGATGAAATGATTGACGAGCACTGCGATACTGATCCAGTATGGTTTCCAGAAATGTTTAAGGATTGGTAGTGGCTGAATTTCTTGTAAATTTATTTCAAACCTAAATTCGGGTTTTATGCGATTTTATAGAAAATAGAAATACTTCATGATGATGAATCATCAGGTTAAGATCGATCTAAACCAATCCTTTTTTTTCTATATACATACGACATGCCAACGGTTAAACAACTTATTAGAAATGCAAGACAGCCAATACGAAATGCTAGAAAAACGCCCGCGCTTAAGGGATGTCCTCAGCGTCGAGGAACATGTGCTAGGGTGTATGTGCGACTCGTTCAGATCATGAGTTCAAACAAATAAGACAATTTTTGAAATATCCATGATCGGTACCAATGAATAGGATAGAGCTTCTCTCCCTAGATTTCTACGGTATATGGAATTTATGGTTTCCTTTGGTGCAAATCCAATCATCTAGATTGGAAGAAGCAATTCCCCCATTGGTAGCAAATGGTTATCGATTAAGCGGAGGAAATAGTAATAAAAAGAAAAGGCTTATGCTCCTTTATCTTAAAAGAACGGACTAAAGGGTCAGCTACTTAGCCAACTTTCATAATTAAATACCGTCACTGTATGAATAACTCTTATTTATTGTGAAAAGAGCGATTTACTCTATAATGGATAGGTAGAGCCAAAGACTGTGAACTATACAAGTTCACAATACTTTTTGATGAAAGAAAGGGCTCCGGTGTATAGAGAGGGCCTCACCGTTTAAAAGAGAACCATAGAAACGATGGAACCCACTGTTTTTTTAGTATCATTAGAATTTGTTATTTCTATGCGAAATAACTGAAGGGGATAGAATAAAAAATCGTGGTTGGGAAGGTTATAGTAGCAAAAGCCATTGGAATTAATATTTTATATATCGGAATAATCCGTTTTGTTATTAATGGGAAAAAGAACGGTTAAAAGAAGAGAAATCATTAGTTATTCATTAAGGTTAATTTGATTCAATGACCAGAGTTCCGCGAGGATATATAGCTCGGAGACGACGAACAAAAATGCGTTCATTTGCCTCAAACTTTAGAGGGGCTCATTTAAGACTTAATCGAATGATTACTCAACAAGTAAGAAGAGCTTTTGTTTCTTCTCATCGAGATAGAGGCAGGCAAAAGAGGGATTTTCGTCGTTTGTGGATCACTCGGATAAACGCAGCAACACGGATATATAAAGTATTCGATAGTTATAGTAAATTAATACACAATCTGTACAAAAAGGAATTGATTCTTAATCGTAAAATGCTTGCACAAGTAGCTGTATTAAATCCAAATAATCTTTACACGATTTCCAATAAAATAAAGACCATCAATTAAAGGGATAAAAAAGTAATATACAGGAATAATTAAAACTGAATTCCCGGAGAGGGAACTCCGGGAAGATACAATAAATTAAGATTAAGTGGTAGGAATCAACGAGCATGTTACAATAAATAAAAAACTATTTCTTTTTTCCCATTTTTCTTTCTTTTCTTATAACAAACAAAAGAATCTAAACTGGATTACTTTATTTATATAGGAGTCTGACCCTTTCGAATAAAACATCAACAATCGGAACTTAAGCTCCGATTGTTGTTTCTTAAATTCTGGTTGGAGTTTCTTAAATTTTGATTGGAATTGAACTTTTGTGTTAATTGAGGAATATGTCTATTTTTTCTGTGTCTAGGACCAGTAATTATTGAAATTGACTGAGCTTGAAATTGCTTCTCATTTTCATAGTTACGAAATGGTAAAAAAGATAAAATACGAGCCTGTTTTATAGCAAGAGTAATTAATCGTTGTTGTTTCAAGGTTAATCTATTTATTCGTCTGGATAATATTTTTCCTTGTTCACTAATAAATCGATTAATTAAGCTCATGTTTCTATAATCAATTCGATCCCCCGGACCAATTCGGGAACGCCTACGAAAAGGTTGTTTGGATTTACGAAAAGGTTGTTTGAATTTACGAAAAGGTTGCTTGGATTTATGAAAAGTTTGTTTGGATTTACGAAAAGGTTGCTTAGATTTACGAAAAGGTTGTTTAGATATATACATGATTTATTCCTTATTTAAAAATTTGAAAAAAAAAAAATGGATTTCTTTATTTTATTAATTTTGGATCCAAAAGAAGTAGTCTTTCTTTGGTCCATATATTATTTGATTCATATACTATATATAAAAAAACCTCTATACATATGAAATAATATCTACCTAAAGTGGATTTGTATTTTGTATTCTATCTATCTTCTATATATTAAATAACAAATTCTTACTCTTTCTATTCTTTAGAAAAATCAAAAACACGATGCTCCTATTTCTTTATTTCATTATGAGTCGTATGCTTGCGGCAATAACGACAAAATTTTCTTAATTCTAATTGTCCGGGTGTATTGTGGCGATTCTTTTGAGTACTATATCTAGAAATCCCCGTCGATTCCTTATTGGTACCCTTTCGAACACAACTGATACATTCCAAAATCACTCTGATTCTAACATCTTTGCCCTTGGCCATGAACCTCCTTTCCTTTTTGGATCGACTTAACTTAATTCTTATACCTGTTCTTTTATTCTTCTATATTGGATCCGAAAAAGAAGAATAAAATCCAATAGAATAAAAAATGGAGAAATAATTAAAGAATACAATCCTTGTCGAATTAGCAAGGATTTTGCTTCGAAATCCTTTCATTTAAGTAGCAAGCCCAGCTCTTTCTATGCTCGAATTTGTGAGGCCTGACTTAGCTTGGATACCGCATTTTTGATGATTCTGAGGTTCAACCCAATCCATCTTTTCTTTCTTTTTGCTTCGTATACTAAAAAAGGATTGAAATAAAATTTTCGTCATGTCACGAAGAATTCTATCTCTCGTATAGGAATAACTAGAATTAAAAAAAAGGGAATGACAAAGCATCTGGGAATAAACGATTAATTTCTATCAATAAACCTGCTAAAGCCCCAAACCATAGAGTACTTAGCACGGGTGCTACAGAGAGATATGTTTTTATATCCCGCATTGAAAATCCTCCTTCCTTATTGGAATACATATATGATCAGATACTCTTGCCCAAGATCATTTGTATTTCTTTATTTAGGCGAAATTCCTAACTAAAAAAACAAAATCAATATTCTATATATATAGAATGAACCATATAGACGAGATTTTCCTATCCCTAAAAAAGAAAAAGATGACCCCTTCTTCCTATACATTACTAAGGAATAGTAATCTTTCTTTTATAGGTGAAATTCAACTGGATTTTAGATATATACCCTTCCTTGATTATATGAGACCAAAAACAAGAAATGACAAGAAAGTTCTATATAGATAGAGAAATAGAAGAAAATTACGATGTGGAAAACAAGAAAGGAATTGTGTACAATGGCATTGTACAACAATTTGTAAAAGGGATGTAGCGCAGCTTGGTAGCGCGTTTGTTTTGGGTACAAAATGTCACAGGTTCAAATCCTGTCATCCCTACCTATTACTTCTCTCTTCTTTATGGGCAGTAGCGGGGAGATCCATTAAAGTGTATATAACTTGAATTTGTGGATACTATACGTACGTGAGACACGTTAGGAGTAGAAAAGGATTTTCTTTTTGAAAGCGCTCTTAGTTCAGTTTGGTAGAACGCGGGTCTCCAAAACCCGATGTCGTAGGTTCAAATCCTACAGAGCGTGATTCCATCTATCTTATGTCGAAACAGAGTAAAATAACTTAAAAAAAAAAGTCGAATTACAACTCCAATTTGACCTCCTCTCTAGTCTGGAGGAGGCCAATAAAAAAATAAATATTACTCAATCAAAGATCCAACTGATCCCCACGCCTGTATTGCAAATACGCAGTCACGAATAATCCCGCTAAAGTAATAGGAATTAGGCCTAAGACGATTCCAAATAGAAAAACTTCAATCATTTTGATTTGTTCGAGGGGATAAAAAAAGAGGTACGATCTATCTCTAAATAATAGTCTAAATTATCCACGAATCTCAATGACCAAAAAAAGAATTGGTAATTAGCGTGGAAAAAGGTCCTATAATATCAGGAATCCAAAAGAAAGATTCTTATTTTCTGACTTATTCATTCAATTTATTTCAAATAAGACGTATCTTGTTCAAGCCAATAAATAGAGCTGGGGTTATAGTTAAAGCAGCCAGTAGAAAACCGAAATAACTAGTTATAGTAAGCATGAAGGGGTTAAATTCCATTTTTTTTTTTTTTACTACACCACATATGTTGGTAAAGCACTTACCTAAGTTATGTTATGGAAAATTCCTAATTCATCGGTTATTTTAGATAATACTAAAAAACAAGATAGAGGGAGATACAGAAGTGTAAAAGAAAATTGATTCATCAGATGGGACATGAGTCCCTAATTCCGAATCAAGAGATTTATTGTGGAATCTGTCAGTTAAGTAAAGTAATAATATTAAGAACTAGATCATCTAAACCCATTGAAAAATGAAATTGGATTTTTGGGGAATTTTGGAATAAAAGATAAATAAAGAATGGAATTTGAAAAAAGTTCTTTCTATTTCAGATTATTTCTTTTTCAATAGGATTTAATCCTCTTTTTAGAGCAAATGGGCGTCCCCTATTCCTTCTTAATGGAATAAGAGGAGAAGAAAACCATTCCACGACTCCCGAAGGCCCCCCTGAAAAAGGGAAAAATTTACTTTATTTTTATTTATTCATTTTTCGAACCCCAACCAAAGTTGATTCGAAGACGAGTTACTTCAATTATCTTTTTCTTTTAAGTTCTATCTTCTGTCTTTCCCTATTTCATCTCGTAAAGTTACATGCTTGCTGTTTGGTTAAGAAAATTAGACCTAATCCAACAAACAAGATAGGATTGATTACGAATCTTGATTCTTCAAAGAATGTATTCCGTTTCTTTCATAACGGATTATCTACTATTCGATTTTCTATTTTTTAGATAGTATTTTATACTAACCAATTTAATTCCTTAAAGGGAAAAGTTGGATTCGAATAAAACTTTTAACTAAAAAGGGATAGATTTCGCATATACTTATCCTTGTATTGCGTCAATATGAGAATATCCTTCCTAAATTCTTTATCCAAACCTATTGATCATTAACTTAGGTTTTCCCAAGATCCTGGTCACTATTCCAAATTAAATTATTCTACTATTCCGAAGACAATGAAAATAAGTAGGACCCCAAAAATTGGGGTTTCTATTGATGCCTTGAATAACATGTAGTTTCCCTATAGACAAAGAACAAAGAAGGAATTCTGTTTCGGGACCAAGCCAAACAGGATTGCTGTGCCATAGGAAGGATAGCTATACTAATTCGGTATACTCAAAATACACCTTTGGTACAAAATTGACAATCTCACAAGGATGAAATATCAGTAATTTTCTATTTACTGGTTGATCCCATCTTTTACGGAATCAATTCCTTTTTTGAATGTACAAAAATTTGGGGAGCTCGGCATGTCTGGAAGCACGGGAGAACGTTCTTTTGCTGATATTATTACCAGTATTCGATACTGGGTTATTCATAGCATTACTATACCTTCCCTATTCATTGCGGGTTGGTTATTTGTCAGTACGGGTTTAGCTTATGACGTGTTTGGAAGTCCTCGGCCAAACGAATATTTCACGGAAAGTCGACAAGGAATTCCATTAATAACCGACCGTTTTGATTCTTTAGAACAACTAGATGAACTTAGTAGATCCTTTTAGGAGGCCCCCAATGACCATAGATCGAACCTATCCTATTTTTACAGTGCGATGGCTGGCTGTTCACGGATTAGCTGTACCCACGGTTTTTTTCTTGGGATCAATATCAGCAATGCAGTTCATCCAACGATAAACTAAATTCCAACTATAGAACTATGACACAATCAAACCCGAATGAACAAAATGTTGTATTGAATCGTACCAGTCTATACTGGGGTTTATTACTCATTTTTGTACTTGCTGTTTTATTTTCCAATTACTTCTTCAATTGAGAGAAGGTAGAGAGTAGTAAGAATTCTCTTATCCCATTTGGAAGGATACCATCCTTAGAACTATCCATGACTGTTTTTGTCTCTAGCACGACCACTTGAGAAAATGTGGAGGAAAGTAGGGGAAATGGCCGATACTACAGGAAGAATTCCTCTTTGGCTGATAGGTACTGTAACCGGTATTCTTGTGATTGGTTTAATAGGTGTTTTCTTTTACGGTTCGTATTCCGGATTGGGTTCATCTCTATAGTAATCGGAGGAGCCAGATTGTAAACATGAAAAAGTAGGAGCTTAGCGGGTCCTTACCCCCTTTATCTGATTAGAGCGGAAAGGACCCGCGGAATTCTTATAACGCGATTTTAATCTATTTCATAATCTATAAATTGGTTACCTATTTCTATTTGTAAAAATAACAAAGAGAAAGCCTTTGCTTTGATGGTTAGAGTCCTTCTATTTATTCTTTTGTTTGTTAATAATGTTAGTGAAGCAATCCGTTGGTGGGTTTAAAGCGCCTGCCTTTCCTTTCGCCCATAAAATTTATTTACTTCACTCTTATGAAGCAACAACAAAGAGTGGATCAATTAAGGATCCAATATTTTATTCCACGAAGGAAGTATCCTCCAAATCTTTTATTTAGTTTAGAGTAATAAACTAATAAAACCTTAATCAAAACTACTCCACTAGCCTAAAAAAAAACCACCCTTTAATGGAAGGGAAGGGTATACTTTTTTTTTTTACAAAATTTCTGTAAGTTCGAAGTTGAACTTAATTGAAAAAGTCAAGCAATTCTATCTGCTCACAAAAAATTTGTCCCCCGCCATACTTTACTTTCCCTCTGTTTGTCCACTACCGCACTCGAACCTAAGCAAAGGAAGTCCAAGAGACAGACCCGAATAAAGAATAAATAGTAATCTTTGGCAAAACAAATAAGAAGAAAAAGGATTCTTACTTCGATACAAGAAGAATCGACACAAGAAAAAGGCAAAAAAGCCTTTTTCTTGTGCCCAATAGAGGATTACGAAGACCCGCAATTCCTCCTAAAAGGACTTGTTTTGTTCCTTTTATTGTTCTCGCCTCTGCCTTGGATTCTCTTCTTTTGCATGAAATAGAAATACGGAATTCCAGAAATCGAGACTTTTTACCAAATTAATGGAATTAATGGTAAGAAATCCCGGGATCTAGAAATTCATTTCGTACAATTGAACCTTTTCAAACTGTTTCTTTTTGAGAACCAAAAAGACTTGTGCTAAAATAACAGATGCGAAAAAGAACAAAAGGCCTTGGACGCGTAATGGATCCTGAAGCACTATTTCTGCATCCCCCTGACCAAACCCTCCCACATTAGGATTGCTTGTTAATGGTTGATCAACCTTGATTGATTCCCCCTCTGAAACAAGAAGTTCTGGCCCGGGAGGTATAATATCAATCACTTGGCGCCCATCCGACGCATCAACTATGGATATTTCATATCCCCCCTTTTCTTTACGTAGTATTTTTTTTACTATACCTGTTGACGTAGCATTATAAACTGTATTGTTACTCTTGCTACCATCGGGATAGATCTGTCCCCTTCCTCGGTTTCCCCCTACATATATGGGATATTTTAAGAAATGAACGTCTTTTTTTGTAGCGGGATCGGGGGAAAGAATGGGAAAGACAATTTCACTATATTTCTTACCGGGAACAGGGCCTATCACAAGAATATTTTTTTTATTGGGACGATAACTCTGAAAAGAGAGATTTCCTATCTTTTCTTTCAACTCAGGAGAAATACGGTCGGGTGGCGCTAATTCGAATCCCTCAGGCAAAATAAGAACAGCACCCACATTCAACCCTCCCTTTTTCCCATTAGCAAGAACTTGTTTCAGCTGCATATCATAAGGGATTCGAAGAACTGCTTCAAATACAGTATCGGGAAGCACAGCTTGGGGAACTTCAATATCCACGGGCTTATTAGCTAAATGGCAGTTGGCACATACAATTCGTCCAGTTGCTTCCCGCGGGTTTTCATAACCCTGCTGCGCAAAAATGGGATATGCATTTGAAATAGATGTCCGAGTTATTACGTATATCATGATCGATACAGAAATCGATCGAATCATCTGTTCCTTTAACCAAGAAAAAGTATTTCTATTTTCCATGTCCAATCGCGGATCCCGGAATTTCTACAATAAATTAGATAGGTAGCTAAGTTAATCTAGTTCCCTATACACGAGTCTGTTGTCAACAGTTGTACTGGAATGATGAATACCTTGAGCAGGTAGAAATAGAAAGAATTTTGCTAAAAAGAAAAAGGGCTTTCTTTCTAAAGGAAGAAAAATGCTAATTTTATTAATATTAGGAAAACCGATTATGCTTCACTAATTGAATGATAAATGACTACAAGCGAAGGAGATAGACGGTTTAAACAAAAAAAAACCCAAAATTTCAAACACGTGTCTAGAATCACAGGAAAACTACAAACAAAAATAGTGAAAATTAGCTCGTTAGGAGCCCATCCAAGATCGTTGTAGACCCAACGAATTAGTAGTTCCCAACCGCGGGTGGAGTGAAATCCAACAAAAAAATCCGTAACTAAAAGAATAAAAAAAGCTTTTATTGAGTCATTTAAGTTATAGAAGAATTCCTGAACCCAAGAATTCAAAATGACAAGTTCCTCTTTACCCAGAAAAAAAGAACCACTTAGAATAGCCAAACAGATTATATTTGTTGAGAAATGCAAAATGATATGGAGATGGTCTTCATTATCTATTTTGGCCAATTGTATTATTTCCTTGTGTATTCCTATAGGAGGTTTTTGTACATGTGTCTTCGGTTTCTCTTTTATCATTTCGTCCAAGAGAAAAAGCTCTTCCAATTCTATGAATCCTTCTAGAATCCTTTTCTCTTGAATATCCGTTAAGAGAGTTTCAGGTTGCCTGGTATTCCACCAATTCTTAATCCAAAGTTCCAGACATTTGTTAAAAGAGAAAGAGACTCCCCAGGGCAAAAGTACGATAAATACAAGATATAGGAAAGAAGGCAATGCTTTCTTTTTTTTCATTTTTGATCTGTAAATTGAGTTGTTAATGAATCTGCTTCATTCGCTGACTCTATATGATATTTCTTTTTTTTTTTTTGAAGCAAAAATTCTATAACAAGGTTTGAGACCTTGTGTTTGTATCTATTTCTCTTTTTGTATACTAGTGGAATTTCATTGTATTGGATTCTTTCTTAGATCTAAATGGAGTGGAATAGAGAAATAGAATAAAAAAAAGCCCTTTCTTTCATATGAAAAGGGAAGAATATTAGGCCATATATCTCACTTGGACAAAACAAATTAGAAGCAATTTTCTCTTATCCTCGGTTGTTCCTTCCTTTAGATAAATACTCGAAAATACCCTTACAATTTAAATTCAAAAAATTGCAATTGGTACTCAAAATACTTCAATTGGTACGCGCAAGAAATAGGCTAATTCGGCAGCTTTTTGTTCAATTTCTCGTGGAGTAAAAAATTTCTCATCAGTACGAGTCAAGGGAATGACCCCCTGGCCGCGTATTTCCATATAAAGGATACGACGAGGATAAAGACCCTCTTTAACCTGAATTCTAATTGATTGGATATCCCGCACAAGGAATCGAAGGAAGATGCGACGTTTTATTCCAGGGAATCCCCAACGAAAAATGCACACTATTCCCTCTTTTCTATCAAATCGGTCATAACCACTGCCTACATTCCACAAAATAGTGCACCACAAATAGGAGCTAATGAATAGGCCCGCGATTCCGTAGAAAGACATCACGACCCCCTGTGGAAAAAAAAGAATTTGTTGAGATGGAAGTACGGATATCATATTCTTACCAAGATAACTGGAAGCCCCAACCGCTAAGAATCCTAATGAACCTAGAAAAAGAATACAGGCCCAGAAAAAATTACCTCTTTTTCGAGAGCCTTTTAGAAGTTCTATCCATATGTGTTCTGATCGCCAATTCATATTAGATATACTAAATCCAGCAGCGGTTAATTGAAATTGAGAGAATAAGCTAAATGATTTTGACTTTACTTTTTTTGATTCTGAAATCGCCTTCAGCAGCTAGTACTCCTGTGAAATAATTGGTTAGATACATTGACTTTCTATTCAAAAAAATTCCTGGATCCACTTAAAAAAACTCGCTATACTCGGCTACGGATATGTATGCATTTATGCTCGTAGCCTATATCTGCATCGATCGAATAGACGTTTTTCATTTGTGTGTAGAAAGAGCTACATACCCTATCATATTAATATATTACTTACACTAAAAAATATTTGTATTATGATCCCTGGAAATACATTGAGAAAATTTGGCCCCGTCGGTTCTAGACAATCTTATTTTTCTGCACATAAAGAAATAAAGAAGCCATTGCAATTGCCGGAAATACTAAGCCTACTAAAGGCACGAAAATAGAGGGTAAGTTTAAATCTGTCATAGAATAGGTGTCTCAATTCCAATTTACTATTTCTATCTATTCAAAATATATCTTAAGATTCTTATGATATAATTAAGTATATCTATTATAAGGAATATTGACTATTGTATTTTTGAGTTTGCAAAATAAAGATTTTTTATCGCTAAATAATACTAACTAAAGTATTCTATATCGATAAAAAAATGAATGGAATGGATAATTTGATTTTTCTTTTTCCATTCTCATGGCCTTTCTATCTTTCTAATCGAACTTGAAATTGGATTCAAAAGAAAGCAATTGTGAAAATGAAAGAAATACCTCTTTCAGAATCCCCTTTAATTTAAAAATTTAAAAAGTAGAAGTGGAATAGAATAACCCGGTTGAGGAGTAAAGATCATACGTCTGTAATGCATTGTATGTCCCAGAATAGGTCCCATTCTTCTACCCTTTCCGGGTAGTCGATGGCTATTCACAGCTACTACCTTAACACCAAAGAAGAGCTCGACCCAATGCTTTATTTCTGTCTTAGTGAATCCCGATTCGACATTTTTAGAAGTATATTGATTCTTTCCCAATAAATGAAGATTCTTTTCTGCAAATACTGCGTATTTGGTTCCATTATCGTATGATAATACTCTATTTTGATTTGTATTTGTTTATTGTATTATACCTTTCTATATTCTAGATATATAGAATAGAAGAATCTCGATTTGTCAAGTCTCATCATCGTATCAAGATATATTTAAATTTGGCTCGATCTTTTAAAAGATCGAGCCAAATTTAATTTCAATCAATTAGAAGAATAAAGAAGAATTACTGCATTTCGTAACTCATTTTTTCTCTTTCTATTTCGCTTCTTTTTTATTTAGATCTTCTTTACTGTGTTTACGTTTTCCTCATCTATGGTATCTACCGGCTTGAAGTCGAATGTGATCGCTTTCCATACTTCACAAGCTGCGGCTAGTTCAGGACTCCATTTGCAAGCTGCTCGGATAATTTCATTACCTTCACGAGCAAGATCGCGCCCTTCGTTACGAGCTTGTACACAGGCTTCTAAAGCCACCCGATTAGCTGCTGCACCTGGTGCATTCCCCCAAGGATGTCCTAAAGTTCCTCCACCAAATTGTAATACGGAATCGTCTCCAAAGATTTCGGTCAGAGCTGGCATATGCCAAACATGAATACCCCCTGAAGCCACCGGTATAACACCTGGCATGGATACCCAGTCCTGCGTGAAAAAGATACCGCGAGAACGATCTTTTTCAATATAATCATCGCGCAATAAATCAACAAAACCTAAAGTCATTTCGCGTTCCCCTTCTAACTTACCTACTACTGTACCGGCGTGGATATGATCTCCCCCAGACATACGCAATGCTTTAGCTAATACACGGAAATGCATACCATGATTTTTCTGTCTATCAATAACTGCATGCATTGCTCGGTGAATGTGAAGAAGTAGGCCGTTGTCGCGGCAATAATGAGCCAAAGTAGTATTTGCGGTGAATCCTCCAGTTATGTAGTCATGCATTACAATAGGAACCCCTAATTCCCTCGCAAATACAGCTCTCTTCATCATTTCTTCGCATGTACCTGCAGTCGCATTCAAGTAATGCCCCTTGATTTCGCCGGTTTCGGCTTGTGCTTTATAAATTGCTTCGGCACAAAAGACAAAACGGTCTCTCCAGCGCATAAATGGTTGTGAGTTTACGTTTTCATCATCTTTGGTAAAATCAAGTCCACCGCGTAGACACTCATAACATGCTCTACCGTAATTTTTTGCGGATAATCCCAATTTTGGTTTAATAGTACATCCCAATAAAGGACGACCATACTTGTTCAACTTATCCCTTTCAACTTGGATACCATGAGGCGGACCTTGGAAAGTTTTTGCATAAGCAGCAGGAATTCGTAGATCCTCCAAACGTAGAGCACGTAGGGCTTTGAAACCAAATACGTTACCCACAATGGAAGTAAACATGTTAGTAACAGAACCCTCTTCAAATAGATCTAATGGATAAGCTATATAACAGATATATTGACTGTCTTCCCCAGGAACGGGTTCGATGTGATAGCATCGTCCTTTGTAACGATCAAGACTGGTAAGTCCATCAGTCCAAACAGTTGTCCATGTACCAGTAGAAGATTCCGCAGCTACTGCAGCCCCTGCTTCTTCAGGCGGAACCCCGGGCTGAGGAGTTACTCGGAATGCTGCCAAGATATCAGTATCCTTGGTTTCGTATTCCGGGGTGTAGTAAGTCAATTTATAATCTTTAACACCAGCTTGAAATCCAACACCTGCTTTAGTTTCTGTTTGTGGTGACATAAGTCCCTCCCTACAACTCATGAATTAAGAATTCTCACAACGACAGGGTCTACTCGATATGGACTAAGCGTAAATGAAACCTTTGCAAAAATCTTAAAAAAAAAGATATTCAATTAATATCAACTCATTAAATAAAAAAGAGAGTATGCTTAAGTTAATGAATATGTTTCATTCATATATAATGCGTACACCCTGTGTACGTTCTATCCTATAGGAATTCTACTATAGGAATTCGATAGGAATTGAGTTGTTGTTATGGTAAGTTAACATGGTTCATTATTAAACCATAGATTTGATTCACCAAATCCATCATTATTGTATACTCTTTGATAGATATAGCGCAACCCAAACTAATCCCTTAATCCTTATTTTACAATTTTATAAGTTCTTATCTTAATAGGCCCCTTTTTATTTTGAATCTAAATACCTAAATACTAAGAAAATTCTCTGTTGACAGCAATCTATGCTTCACAGTAGTATATATTTTGTATATCGAAGTCCTAGACAGGAAAGTAGAAGAGGCAAAGATCCTTGACAAAAGGAAAAATGTCTATGAAAAAAAAGATTGATTGAACTTTCCACCAGACTCATTCCATGAGTAAACGAGTGAATGGGATTCGCTTAGGTAACGAAATCAAGTGCTAGTCCCCTTTTCTTTTTTATTGAATTAACTAATTCATTTTTTTGATTTTTGGATATTTTTTTATTTGATTTGGCATTATTCAACAAGAAAAAAAAAGAAAAATTTCGACAAATTCCTTTTTTTTTAGAATTATGTGATAATTATGAGAACCAATTCTACTACTTCGCGTCCAGGGGTTTCCACAATTGAAGAAAAAAATGCAGGGCGTATTGATCAAATTATTGGACCCGTGTTGGATATCACTTTTCCCCCGGGCAAGTTGCCTTATATTTATAACGCTTTGATAGTAAAGAGTCGGGACACTGCCGATAAGCAAATTAATGTGACTTGTGAGGTACAACAATTATTAGGAAATAATCGAGTTAGAGCTGTAGCTATGAGTGCTACAGAGGGGTTGATGAGAGGAATGGAAGTGATTGACACAGGAGCTCCTCTTAGTGTTCCGGTCGGTGGAACTACTCTCGGACGAATTTTTAACGTTCTTGGGGAGCCTATTGACAATTTGGGTCCTGTAGATACTAGTGCAACATTCCCTATTCATAGATCCGCGCCTGCCTTTATTGAGTTAGATACGAAATTATCTATCTTTGAAACAGGTATTAAGGTGGTCGATCTTTTAGCTCCTTATCGGCGTGGAGGAAAAATCGGACTATTTGGGGGGGCAGGAGTAGGTAAAACAGTACTCATCATGGAATTAATCAATAACATTGCTAAAGCTCATGGAGGCGTATCCGTATTTGGCGGAGTAGGGGAACGGACTCGTGAAGGAAATGATCTTTATATGGAAATGAAAGAATCTGGAGTAATTAATGAAAAAAATATTGAGGAATCAAAGGTAGCTCTAGTCTATGGACAAATGAATGAACCGCCGGGAGCTCGTATGAGAGTTGGTTTAACTGCCCTAACTATGGCAGAATATTTCCGAGATGTTAATAAGCAAGACGTGCTTTTATTCATCGATAATATCTTTCGTTTTGTTCAAGCAGGATCGGAGGTATCCGCCTTATTAGGGAGAATGCCCTCTGCAGTGGGTTATCAACCTACCCTTAGTACAGAAATGGGTTCTTTACAAGAAAGAATTACTTCTACCAACAAGGGATCGATAACTTCGATCCAAGCTGTTTATGTACCTGCGGACGATTTGACCGACCCTGCTCCTGCCACAACATTTGCACATTTGGACGCTACTACCGTACTTTCCAGAGGATTAGCTTCCAAGGGTATTTATCCCGCAGTAGATCCTTTAGATTCAACCTCAACTATGTTACAGCCTCGGATCGTTGGCAAGGACCATTATGAAACTGCGCAAAGAGTTAAAGAAACTTTACAGCGTTACAAGGAACTTCAGGACATTATTGCAATTCTTGGGTTGGATGAATTATCGGAGGAGGATCGTTTAACTGTAGCAAGAGCACGAAAAATTGAGCGGTTCTTATCACAACCGTTCTTTGTGGCAGAAGTTTTTACCGGTTCTCCAGGAAAGTATGTTAGTCTTGCAGAAACAATTAGGGGGTTTCAACTAATCCTTTCCGGAGAATTAGATGGCCTACCCGAACAGGCTTTTTATTTGGTGGGGAACATCGATGAAGCTAGCACGAAAGCTATAAACTTAGAAGAGGAGAACAAATTGAAGAAATGAAATTAAATCTTTATGTACTGACTCCTAAACGAATTATTTGGGATTGTGAAGTGAGAGAAATCATTTTATCTACTAATAGCGGCCAAATTGGTGTATTACCAAACCACGCCCCCATTAACACAGCTGTAGATATGGGTCCTTTGAGAATACGCCTCCTCAACGACCAATGGTTAACAGCGGTTCTGTGGAGTGGTTTTGCGAGAATAGTTAATAATGAGATCATCATTTTAGGAAATGATGCAGAACTGGGTAGTGACATTGATCCAGAAGAAGCTCAACAGGCACTTGAAATAGCCGAAGCTAACTTGAGTAGAGCTGAGGGTACGAAAGAATTGGTTGAAGCAAAGCTAGCTCTCAAACGGGCTAGGATACGAGTCGAGGCTATCAATTGGATTCCCCCATCCAATTGAAGACAATCCAAAGGTTTCGTTGATACAAAGAAAAAGGAAAGAAGGGTAGAAAAAGTTATTAGATAGCGAAGCGAAGTAAGTCCAATGCTATCTAGTAATTTTTCTACCTACCTACCTACTATTGGATTTGAACCAATGACTCCCGCCGTATGAAAGCAGTACTCTAACCACTGAGTTAAGTAGGCAATTTATCATCACAAAAGAAGCCGCATTACTTCGATCGATTATAGATCGAATCCTTTTTATAAGCAATACCGCTCCATTATTGGTATAGTATTCCGTTATTGGTATGGTATATAGTAAATAGATCAAAGGGATATCCTATGGCATTACAGAATATTCATCTTGACAAGAAATTATCTATATGTTAAGATATCTCTGACAAGGGCTATAGCTCAGTTCGGTAGAGCAACTCGCTTACACGTGCGCCAATGCTTTTCAAGGGAATTTATTATGCAATGAACATAATTGACCTTATTGCAAAATCAATGTCTTACTTCATGGATTCGAGAGAATAGGAGAACAGTAGCCTGACAAACAGTCGGTTCAGTCCGATTCGGGTGCCAATTCTGGTGCCTAATCAAATAGAACCACTATTGATTTGCTAGTTGATAAGGTAAATATCCAACCCACTCAATGCTAGGCTTAATGAGGATAAGGGCCTCCAAAAAACTTCTTTTCGTTCTATGAACTTTAAGGTGTATGAAGTCTCATAGTCAACTCTTGCAGCGGAACGATAGAGACTCCATTTCACTTAGGTTGATTTAATTTAGGCCGGAGGCAGACCTAAGTCAAGGTAATCCTCCTTTGAAACACTTTGGTATTGCTCCTAGATAGATCATAATACAAATAAATCAATCAGAGCACAGGAGCCATCTTATTATCTTTCCGTAAAGAAAAACTATGGCGGATTAACTGATCTTTACATCAGTTGATGAAAGAGCCCAATGCAGAAAAATGCATGTTGGGTCTTTGAAACAGTTCGAATCATTTCGATAATAATCCCGTTTGATCTGTTTTACCGAGAAGGTCTACGGTTCGAATCCGTATAGCCCTACTAATATATATGTCTTTTTTTTAGATTTTAGGATGGATATCCTATGTATCCTTTAGTATAGTTTTCTTTTCCTTATTAGTACTTGTTTATAGACTCGACGGTCGCTTGCGACCTAGAATAGAGATAAAAGCATTACCATAGGCTGATTTATCGAAAATCATAGAGACAGGAAAAGAAAAAAGAATTTCGATCAAATCAATAGAAGGAAAAATCCCTTATCTGATTTGAATTCCATCCTTCTTCAAATAAAATAGGATATGCCCTAAGTCCCTAGACTTTCCTATAATGACTGCAACGATTTTCTCCATTTTGCGAATTCCTATTTTGTTTGAAGTATATTACTATAATATACATTATGTAAAAATATACATTATCTAAATCGAAAGAAAATAAAAAGAAAGAGTAAATAATAAAACAGGATATTCTGTTTCAAAATTCTGAAATAGAGTTCTTTTTTTTTTGTAGTATTATTCCTCATTAGGCTGCATACATTAGTAATCCTATTTTAATTAGGTTCTAATCTAATTAGTAGTAAGTATTTTCTTTTTTATTTAATAGTCTCTGACTATCCTTAAATAAAGGATAGAGCAATTCTTTTTTCTAGAGATTCTAGAGAAAACGAGACAAAGTGAAGCAAAAGAGTTTTCTTTGTATAAGAATTAGGTCTATACCATATCTAAATAGAATGGAAATCCAAAAGAAAGATAGTGGGGATTCCATTGGATGAATCCTTAAGGAAGACATGGCACAAAAGAAACAAAAGCTAAAGTAAGCGCTCTTTGGTTTGAGCAAAAGAGATTCGATTCTTGTTTCGCCGAGGAAAAGAGAGAAGTTCTGGATAAATTGACAATGCCAACTGAATTAACTAATTTTAGTTCGGCCTATTTCACATTAATGGGAGTACATTTATGTTCCTGCTTCACGAATATGATATTTTTTGGACATTTCTAATAATAGCAAGCCTTATTCCTATTTTGGTATTTTGGATTTCAGGGCTTTTAGCCCCGAGTAGTGAAGGACCGGAGAAGCT